TTCACAAAATAATCCATCTTTTTCAGGCTTATTGGTTTTGTAATGAAAAGTATAGGGTTTTGTTACCTCTCCAACTATCTCTCCATTAGGTAGGATTTTTGTTGCCCAAGCACTTATTTGTTGAGGAGAAACTGATCCAATTCTGAGTTGTTGATGTTTATACTGATCAATCATAGAATAAAAATTCTGATTCAATCCAATTAAGCTTCCTTCCTATGAATCCAAAAGTTTTTCTCAGATACAAGGAAATGATTCAGTTCCATAACCAAAGATCGTAGTTCTCGAACGAGCAATCGAAAAGATTCTGGAGCATCAGTAGGTTTAGGTATTATTCCTCCAATGATCGTAGTCCCGAGTACTTCTTGGCGAGCTTTAATATGATCAGATTTATAAGTAAGCATCTCTTGTAAAATATGAGCAACACCAAATCCTTCCAGGGCCCAAACCTCCATTTCGCCTACTCGTTGTCCTCCCTGTTTGGCCCTTCCTCTAAGGGGTTGTTGTGTAACAAGTGCATAATGTCCACTGGAACGTCCATGTATTTTATCATCAACTTGATGAATTAATTTCAAAATATAAGGCTTTCCCATTATAACTGGTTGTTTAAAAGAATTACCTGTTCTTCCATCAAATATTCTGCTTTTTCCCGGATACTCGGGTTCAAATATCCATGGATTCGATGTTTGTTTACTGGCTTCATATAATTCAGAAAATACTAATTTTCTTGAAGCCTCTTGTTCATATCTTTCATCAAAAGGTGCTATTCGATAATGTCTATCTAGCATACTTCCCGCTAATCCGAGTGAGCATTCAAATATCTGTCCTACATTCATTCGTGAAGGTACCCCTAATGGGTTGAAAACCATATCAACAGGTCTTCCATCTTGCAAATAAGGCATATCCTGTCTAGACAAAATCTTTGAAACAATACCTTTATTTCCATGTCTACCAGCCACTTTATCGCCTACTTTAATTTCACGTTTCTGTAAAATATATATAAGAATCATTTCTGGATTATAACCGGAACCCCCTTTTTTTTGAATCCATCTCACATCAATAACTCGACCCCGACCGCCTATAGGTAGTTTTAGACAAGTTTCCTTTGAGGTGGATACCTGAATGCCAAGTATAGCTCGTAATAATCTATCTTCTGGGGAATACGAGGATTCTTTCACCATTTGAGGCGTTAATTTACCCACTAAAATATCGCCCGTTTCGACCCAAGATCCCAGGATCACAATTCCATTTTTGTCTAAATTTCGGAGTAAATGGACTTCGAGGTGTGGAATTTTATTAGTGATTCTTTCAGAACCATGACTTGTCATATGAGTCTGAATTGCATATTTTCGTATGTGAAAAGAAGTAAAAATATCTTCATAGACCAAGCGCTCACTAATAAGTACAGCATCTTCAGAATTGTAACCTTCCCATGGCATATAAGCGACTAATACGTTTTTTCCCAAAGCAAGTTCGCCACCAACTGTAGCAGCACCGTCTGCTAAAATTTGTCCCTTTTTAATATTAATATATTTTTTAATGTCTTTACTTCGCTTAACCTGGTGTTTTTGATGCATACAAGTATTTTTGTTTGAACGCTGATATAGGGTTAATGGAATGTTTAGAGTATTCCCATTTCCAAATAAAATGATCTTGTCAGTATCGATAGAAATGATGTTTCCCTCGTGTTCTGCTATAGCAGAAATACCTGAATCTAAAGCAACTTGGCGTTCCAATCCAGTTCCAACAATGCATTTTTCGGACCGAGAAAGTGGAACTGCTTGACGTTGCATATTAGAACTCATTAAAGCTCGATTCGCATCATTATGTTCGATAAAAGGAATAAGGGAAGCTCCAATAGAGAAATATTGGAAGGGAAAAATACTTCGAAGATGAACCTGTTCCCATGCAATAGTAAGAAATTCTTGACGGTATCGAGCTGGAACAATCTGTTCCTCCTGAATATCTCGATTTAGTGCCAAAGAATTTCCTGTTGCTACCATATAATATTCATCTCTACTTGGTGATAAATAAACCATACGTATTCTTTTTGATCTCTCAGAGATTTCAAAAAATGGACTTTCTATAGACCCACAACCATCAATCCTCGCATGAATTGCTAGGGATCCAATAAGTCCAACATTGATTCCTTCAGACGTGTCAATTGGACAAATACGTCCATAGTGACTAGGGTGGATATCTCGTATACGAAAACTAGCAGTTCGCCCCGTCAATCCTCCAGGTCCCAAATAACTCAATTTTCGCCCATGAACTATTTGGGTCAATGGATTGGTTTGATCTAAAACTTGAGATAATGGGTGTAATCCAAAAAAAGATTCATAAGTAGTTGTTAATGGAGTCGAAGTCACCAAATTCTGAGGAGTCGGTATCAATTTATGTTTAATTGCTCCATATATAGTTCCTCTAACCATATTTTCTAAACGAACCAAGGCCAATCCAAATTGATCTTGTAATAGATCTGCTACGGAACGAATACGTTTATTTTTCAAATGATTTATATCGTCAAGTGTACCCATTCCAAATTTCATTCCAATCAAATGATCCGCAGCTGTCAATATATCTCGTGGTAACAAAAATGTATTGTTCTGTGGTATATCCAGATTCAGCTTTTGGTTCATATTTTGTCGACCAATTCTTCCTAATTCACATCTTTGTTGAAAAAATTTTTTTTGTAATTCTTTAGATAAAGATTCAGAAAATACTGGATCTCCACCTACACAAGCAAATTGTCGATAAAACTCCAAAATGGCATTTTCTTTTGATCGAATTTTTTTTTTCTCCTTATCACTCAGGAAAGACATAAAAATTTCAGGATAACAAACATTCTTTAGAATTTCACTTAAATTTGAACCCATAGCTGATGATAGAACTAAAATAGATATTTTCTGTTTCCTACTCACACGAGCCCATATTCTTGCTTTTCTATCAATCTCTAATTCTAATCTCCCCCCCCAATCTGATATTATCGTGCCAGTATAAACCGAAATTCCGTTATGGTCGAATTCTGATCGGTAATATATACCAGGACTTTGTAATATTTGATTGATTACAATTCTGTATATTCCATTTACTATAGAAGTTCCCAGGGAATTCATTAGAGGAATATTTCCAATAAAAATCGTTTGTTCTTGTATTTCCCTATTGTTTTTCAAAATTAATCCCGCAGATACATATAATTCAGAGGAGTATGTAAGTGATTCATATACGGCATCTTTTTCGTTTATTACGGGTTCTAACAATTGATATGTTTCAACAAATAATTGAAATTCCATTTCTTGATCTGTATCCTCAATTTTTGGAAACTTGAAAAGTCCTTCTGTTAAACCCTGATCAATGAACCTACAAAATCCTTCAAACTGTATCTGATTCAACTCTGGTAATGTAGACATTCCCTCATTTCTATTCCCAAGCATTTTCAATTTCCTCATGAATTTGATATAAAAATATCCCACGATTTGCTGTCATTCTTCATCAATTACCAAGAATAAGAATAGATTTAGCAATAATGGAATTTCTGTTCTTTTTACTGAATTACATGAAATTTTACCTAATCCTGTGTGTTTATGAAATACCTATTATGAAAAAAAAAAAAAGAATAGAATTTTATACTCAACTAGAAATTTACAACAAAACAAATAGATAGAATCGAAATTTGAAGAAAAAAAAATGGAAACAAATTTCATAATTTCACCTTGATTTCATGGTTTTTTAAGGAATAGGCAAACAAAAAAAAATTCCATTTCTACTATTATTTATTATGATATTACATATTCGAATTAAATTGGATACCAGGAAAAAATGAATTCCGGATTTCTTCTGCTCGCTGAGATAAAGATCTAATCTAAAAATCAGAAACAATATAGAATTTATTGTTTTAGCACTTAACTTTTTCAATTGTTAAAAAAAAAAAATGGAATTCGTAAAGAAAAAAGATATTTTTACCTATTTTTTTAGAATAGCAAAGTATGATTAGATTGTCTAATAAGGTTTCTATTTCTTAAACATGCACAGATCTAACTCCAGCTATATATTTATCTATAGATATATATATGTCTATTACTTTATTGCAATCATATTCGTTCTGGATAGTACATGACATATCGTGTTAATAATTTTTTATTTTCTATTCAATCTATTTAATAATAAATTGAAAAAAAAAAGGAGAAGAACGAAAATTTCTTGAAAATTCCTTATAGTATAGGTATTATATATGGGTAAAATATCCAATCAGATAATATCTATGTAACAATTAAAATTTATGTTCTAGGGTTTACATATACTGATAGTTGTTGTTATAATTGAAATGGAGAAAGTTTTTTTTTTTCAAAAAAAAAAAAAAAGAAATTTAGAACCCTCCTTTATTGGAATATTCTTATATATTCATATATATATATTATTATAGTTTTGGCGGCATGGCCGAGTGGTAAGGCGGGGGACTGCAAATCCTTTTTCCCCAGTTCAAATCCGGGTGTCGCCTGATCGATAAGAAATTTGAAATACTGTATTACATTTTTTTATAAATTTTTTTCCAGCATAAGGAACAAGCGTAACAAAAGGACTCCTTACGAGTCTTGTTTGATTCTAAATTTTGAAGTATTGGGAGGTTTGTTTGTTCTAAAAAAATGCTGTAAATCTTTGTGTTTCGGATTCCAGGAACTATTCCGGTAACGCAAAGGAATCGATAAATCTTGAAATAATTGTTTCGTCAATGGTGTTAATCAGGAATCCTTTTTTGATTCTGTATCAGCAATTTCACTATTATTATGGTATTATTAGTGAATAATACAAAAGAAAATAATACAAGAAAAATTTGTGACCAATGATGAAATAATTCCTTAATTTAATATTAATAGAGATAGGAGACAAAATTTATATGGATATTGTAAGTCTTGCTTGGGCTGCTTTAATGGTAGTTTTTTCATTTTCCCTTTCCCTCGTAGTATGGGGAAGAAGTGGACTATAAAGATTCTAATAATTGACTTAAGGGATTAAAGTATCAATTTTGTTTTGTAGCTAGGTTTAAAAATTTTTGTAAACTATATGAATTAAAATAGTTAACTCATAGTAATTAATTGAATTGAAAATAAAAAAGATATCTGTATTTCAGATTTCTATTGTATTCTAGTATTGTAATGTATTCTATGGATAATATGAAACTATCGATAATGTAGAAATAAAAAATACTCTTTCAATCAAACAAATATTTGAAAAATTCCTATATTCGTATTAAAAAAAGGAATAAAAAAGAATAGGAATTTGACTCCTATTCCAACTAAATTCTTCCTAGGATTTCTATTTCGACGAACTAACTCTTATCAAAATTATATATGCAAAATCCGGAACCGCGTAATCCTTCACTCGTCCTTTTCTTTTTTTTTTTATATACTACTCGTTATACTACTCGTATTGTAAAAATAATAAGAAATATCAAATTTCGAATCGGAAGAATAAGAGTTATTTTTTCATCATTTCAGATTGATTGGAATTAATATAAATCAAATAGATGAAACAAAGAAAAAAATTGGGACACTATGTTATGTATATTACATATATGTTATGTAATTAAAATTCTATATGAATAGGAAGATACACGTAGATTTATTTATTCTATTTTTAAAGAGTAAAACTTTACTATACTATCTATTATTGTACATATTCAATACTGTACAATAATAGATAGTATAGTAGAAAGAAATAGATTTGATTGATTTCTACTATACTATCTGGATTTGATAGAAATCTGGTTATTGTAGTCCGATCATTTCATTTAAGACTAAACCCCCAAATTGAAATCTTTTTCATTTTTTGAATCATGGCTTACATTGATAAGAATTAAGAAGTCATGTTTAAATGAAATTAGTCACTTTGACTTACCGTTTTTACGTAAATTATAAGTAAAAAGGCAGTAGGAACTAAAATGAACAATGCAGTAGCAATAAATGCGAGAATATTTACTTCCATTTTTATTTCTCTGAAATTTTTAATAAATAATTCGGGATTTAATCCCATAGGGATGATAAATCTTTCGTTAGTAAATTCAACGGTATAAAATATATATATATTTCGATGATGTCAAATCTAATCAATATCACGAATAACAATATCTGAACTATCAAATCGATTCATCGTCGAGAATTAAATAGTATAACATAAGAAGATCTTTTATCCATACCAACAAAAAAGAATTTATTTTTGATACAATCAATAATTCCTTTTCCTTTTTTTTTATTCTTTCTTTTTTAGTTTAAGATAAAGGTTCCAACGAAGAAAAAAAAGGAGGGATCTCCTATTTATTAGAAATGAGATTTTGTTTGTTATTTATATTCCCTTTCACACACAAAATGCATTGATGTCTTTTTTATTGGATTTGTATCTATCGGGACTGACGGGGCTCGAACCCGCAGCTTCCGCCTTGACAGGGCGGTGCTCTGACCAATTGAACTACAATCCCAGAAAAAAAAAGCGTATAGCATACCTATTCTTATGGTTGCATTGAAACTCTTTTTTCTATTTTTGATTTAGATTCAAATCGTTGTGCTGTAAATGAAAGAAAAACATACTTTTTTTGTATATATTGAGATCCATATGGCTATGGACTTTAGTGAGATCGACACGAATTACCAGTAATCCGTTATTTATTGCCAAGTCGATTGAAAAATGAATCAATGAAAAGAAAGAAAAAAGAGTTTTTTTGTTTATTTCAATCTTTTCCTAAGACTTTATACTTACTGACCCTAATATAAATCTATATTATTAACAATATCCAAATTTGTAGAAGAAAAAAGATGGAATATACAAAAACGAAATAGTGCTAGAAATGTTTCCTATTTTGATTCGTCACTACTGTATGTAGTAGAGGAGATCAGTAATTTCCGGAGAACAACAAATGGGTTTATATTATTTCATGGTAGATCGGCAAATTCTTGGGCCGAGCTGGATTTGAACCAGCGTAGACATATTGCCAACGAATTTACAGTCCGTCCCCATTAACCGCTCGGGCATCGACCCAGGAACAGGAAGAATCAATTTAAGTATTTATTGATAATCCATGATCAACTGCCTTTCGTAGTACCCTACCCCCAGGGGAAGTCGAATCCCCGCTGCCTCCTTGAAAGAGAGATGTCCTGAACCACTAGACGATGGGGGCATACTTGCCCGACCGCCATTATACTACGTTCATAGTATGAACAGTTTTTTGAAATTGTCAATATAATGGAATGATATGATTCGATCAAACGGATTTTTCCATCTTTCAGAATTCCATAAAATTTTTTGATTCATCATTTAGATTTCGAAATTGTTTATGTTTCTTCTAATCGTTAATTTATAATTGAATAAAAAAAAAAATGAATGCGAAAGAAAGTAAAAGAAAGATAAGACCCTTTCCGGTAATGATTAGAATGATTAGTTTGTTCGACAGGACAAGGAGTTAAACTTTATTTCTTTCACTTTCATTCATTGTATAGTATATTTCTATCTTAT